AAGGTATAATGCAAGGGCTGGATCACCAGCTTAGAACAAGAAGATTTAAACGTATATCTTTTTTAACTCGTTCCAGACGAAGTTTTAAGAAATCTCAGTTCAAGAATTTTAATCTTTATAGAAAATTTAATAGAGAGTCTGGGTTTATAAGTTATTTCGAAGAACCTGATTTTCGTCGAGCCGTAATCAAAGGATCTATGCGCGTTCAAAGACGTAAAATGGTTATTTGGGGACCGTCCCAAGGAAATCCCCATTCACCACTTTTTTTGGAAAAAATGGAAGATTTTCCTTTTCCTATATCCGACCTAATGAAACTTTTTTTTAATATTAGAGGTTGGTTGGGTAAAAAGTCAGAATTTGAAATTTTAGATCAACAATTGCAAATAAAAAAAAACAACCAGGAAGACGTAATAGAATTCTGGGAGAACATTCCATATGCACAAAAAACAAGAAGTATTCTGTTACTAGCTCAATCAATTTTTAGAAGATATATTAAATTACCCTTATTAATAATAGCTAAGAATATTGGATGTATTTTATTACGGCAATCTCCGGAATGGTATGAGGATTTCCAAGATTGGAATAGAGAAATTTATCTAAAGTGTAGCTATAATGGTCTACAATTCTCCAAAACAGAATTTCCTAAAAATTGGTTAAGAGAAGGTTTTCAGATCAAAATCCTATATCCTTTTCATTTGAAACCTTGGCACAGATCTAAACTACGACTCTCTGATAGAGATCGAAAGCAACAAGATGATTTTGATTCTTGTTTTTTAACAGTTTTAGGAAAGGAAACAGAATATCCTTTTGGTCCTCCTCGAAAAACACCTTCCTTTTTTGAACCCATTTTTGAAGATATAGACTATAAAGTCGAAATAAAAAAATTGAATTTTAGAGTTCGAAGAGTTTTTAAAAAAATAACAAAAAAACAAGGAAAAGCAGTTTTATTTGTAAAACAAAAAATAAAAGAACTTTTAAAAGAAAATAAAATTCCATTATTTATACCGACAGAAATATATAAATCAAGTGAAACTCAAACAGAAAAGGATTCTATAATCAGCGCTCAGATAATTCAGGAATCACTTATTCAAAATCGATCTACAGGTTGGACAAATTATTCACAGGCCGAAAAAGAAATGAAACATAGAATTGATAGAAGAAACACAATCAGAAATCAAATAGAAATAATGAAAAAAAATAAAAAAAAAGTAACGCCGAGAATAAAAAAAAATAATAAGAATAATGGAAATAATGGAGAATCACCCCCAAAAATTTGGAAAATATTAAAAAGAAAAAATATTGAATTAATAGTTAAATTTTTCATTGAAAAAATATACATAGATATCTTTCTATGTATCATTAATATGCGCAGAATCACTCTACAAATTTGTATGGAATCAACAAAAAAAATTCTTGATAAATACATTGACAATAATGAAATAAATAAAGATCAAGAAAAGATTAATAAAACAAAACAAAATAAAATTGACTTCATTTCGCCTATAACTATAAAAAAGGCTTTTGATAATCTTAGAAATAGTAAGCGGAAGTCACATATTTTTTTAAATTTATCTTACTTGTCACAAAAATATGTATTTTTTAAATTATCACAAACCCAAGTTATTAACTTCAATAAGTTAAGATCTCTTCTTCAATATAATGGACCTTCTTTTTTTCTTAAGAATGAAATAAAAGATCTTTTTGGAAGACAAGGAATATTTGATTCCGAAGTAAGACATAAGAAACTTCCAAATAATGCAATGAATCCATGGAAAAACTGGTTAAGAGGTCATTATCAATACGATTTATCGCAGATTACATGGTCTAGATTAGTCCCACAAAAATGGAGAAATGGACTAAATCAATGTCATACGTCTCAAAATAAGGATTTAAATAAACGGTATTCCTATGAAAAAGACCAATTATTTGATTCAAAAAAAAAACAAAATTTGAAAGTCTATTTATTACGAAATAAAGAGGATAATTTTCAAAAAAACTATAGATATGATCTTTTATCATATAAATATATATATATTCATTCTGAAACTAAGAAGAAGGCCTCTATTTATAGATCATCATTAGAAACAAATAAGAATCAAGAAAATTCCAACAGAAATAACGAAAAAATTTTTAGCATACTCAAGAATATTCCTATCAAGAATGATCTAGGAAAAAGTGATATTATAGATAGGGAAAAAAATACAGATAGAAAATATTTGGGTTGGAAATTTAGTACAAATATTGAGGTTGAACCTAAAAAAGACCAAATCCGGGATAAACTTAATAATAAAGGTAATGGTCTTTTTTATCTTCCAATTGATTCAAATTCTGAAATCAATTACAAAAAGGTCTTTTTTGATTGGATGGGAATGTCTTTTGATTGGATGGGAATGAATGAAAAATTCTTAATCTTAAATCGCCTCATATCGAATCCGAAAGTTTTTTTCTTTCCAGAGTTTGTGATACTTTATCATAAATATAAAGAGAAACCTTGGTTTATCCCAAGCAACTTACTTCTTTTTAATTTGAATATAAATCCAAATTTTATTGAAAATCAAAATATCAAGGGAAAACAAGAGGAGGATGAGTTTTTTTTTAATTTTAGCCCATCAAATTCAAAACAATATTTTGAATTAAAGAATCAAAACAATATTGAAGAATATTTTTTAGAATCCATTGAAAAACTAAAAATATTCCTTAAAGGAGATTTTCCTTTGCAATTAAGATGGACTGGACGTTTGAATCAATTGAATCAAAAAATGCTGAATAATATCCAGATATATGGTCTGCTGGTTAGCCTCATAAATGTAAGAAAAATTACTATATCCTATATTCAAAGGAAAGAAATGAATCTGGATATAATGAGGAGGCGTTTAAATCTTACACAATTAACGAAAAAGGGAATATTAATTATGGAACCTGCCCGTCTATCTGTCAAAAATGACGGACAGTTTTTTATGTATCAAATCATAGGTATTTCCTTGGTTCATAAAAGTAAGCACCAAAGTAATCAAAGATACCGAAACCCCAAAAATGTTGCTAAGAATACTTTTGATGAATCCATTTCAAGACATAAAATAAAAACTCTAAATGGAGACAAAAATAATTTAGATTTGCTTGTTCCTGAAAAAATTTTCTCGTCTAGACGTCGTAGAGAATTGAGAATTCTAATTTCTTTCAATTTGAATTTAAAGAATCAGAATGGTGTGCATAGAAATAATTTATTTTGCAAGGAAAACAAGATAAAAAACTGGAGTCAATTTTTGGAGGAAAGTAAAATTTTTGACAGAAAAAAAAATGAATTAAATAAATTAAAGTTCTTTTTTTGGCCTAATTATCGATTAGAAGATTTAGCTTGTATGAATCGCTATTGGTTTGATACCAATAATGGGAGCCGCTTCAGTATGTTAAGGATATATATGTATCCCTGATTAAAAATTTTGAGTTTCCTATATATTCTATTGTTCTATCAATGATTTTTTTCATTTTTTCTTCTGTCCGCGACCATGTTATATGCAAGCAACCCGATGCGCATATGCGCTGTCTTACATCCCAGTCTAGGATACGTGAATATTAAGGAAAATGGGGTATCAATTAAATTAAAGCTATAAATTAATCAACAGAATAAATTAATCAATCGAATCTTCGGACTAAACTATTTGGTATCGTCTTTTTGTATCACTATACAAATGAACTCAAAAATCGGATTGATTAATAATTGAAAAAACTAGGAATGTATAAAGAAATTATAATTATTGTATATACTACATTAAAATTTGTGACATTATTATTACTGATCAATAAAATAAATATCTGTCTGTAAAAAGGGGAGTGTGAAATTCTTTTATGGTAAAAAATTCATTTATTTCAATTATTTTGCAAGAACAAGAAGAAAACAAAGAAAACAGAGGATCTGTTGAATTTCAAGTAGTAAGTTTCACCAACAAGATACGGAGGCTTACTTCACATTTGGAATTGCACAAAAAAGACTATTTATCTCAAAGAGGTCTGCGGAAAATTCTCGGAAAACGTCAACGGCTGCTGGCTTATTTGTCAAAAAAAAATAGAGCACGTTATAAAGAATTAATAGGGCAGTTGGATATTCGAGAGAGAAAAACTCGTTAATTTGAAGAGTTAGTTTGAATTATTGGCTTAAAGTTTGGTGAACTTCTTTTCGCTTTCAGCAATTCATGGAAGAATGAATCAGGAAAAACCTATGACTGTACCAGCTACAAGAAAAGACCTCATGATAGTCAATATGGGACCTCACCACCCATCAATGCATGGTGTTCTTCGACTCATTGTTACTTTAGATGGTGAAGATGTTATTGACTGTGAACCAATATTGGGTTATTTACACAGAGGTATGGAAAAAATTGCGGAAAATCGAACAATTATACAATATTTGCCTTATGTAACACGTTGGGATTATTTAGCTACTATGTTCACAGAAGCAATAACTGTAAATGCGCCAGAGCAATTAGGCAATATTCAAGTCCCTAAAAGGGCCAGTTATATCAGAGTCATTATGTTGGAGTTAAGTCGTATAGCTTCGCATTTGTTATGGCTTGGCCCTTTTATGGCAGATATTGGGGCACAGACTCCTTTCTTCTATATTTTTCGAGAAAGAGAATTGATATATGACCTATTCGAAGCTGCCACCGGTATGCGAATGATGCACAATTTTTTTCGTATTGGCGGAGTCGCTGCTGATTTACCTCATGGCTGGATAGATAAATGTTTGGATTTTTGCGATTATTTTTTAACAGGAATTGCTGAATATCAAAAGCTTATTACAAGGAATCCCATTTTTTTAGAACGAGTTGAAGGAGTAGGCATTATTGGTGGAGAGGAAGCAATAAATTGGGGTTTGTCGGGACCAATGCTACGAGCTTCCGGAATACAATGGGATCTTCGTAAAGTTGATCATTATGAGTGTTACGACGAATTTGATTGGGAAGTCCAATGGCAAAAAGAGGGGGATTCTTTAGCTCGTTATT